GAAACAGAATCAACTTGAATTCGGGACAGCGATTCGAAATCTTAGTGAAACACTGGATTTGTTATCTCATGCCTGCTTTTCGTGAAAAAAGACCAATGGAAGGGAAGGGTTTCTTCAAACAACAGGGATCAGATTTTTTGAGGACGGTATCGAGAGAGAATTGGATTTGGTTAGACAATGTGTGGTTGGTAAACAAGGATCGGTTTTTTCGCAAGGTACGGAATGTCTCGTCAAATATTCACTCTGATTCCACAAGATCTAGTTTCGTTCAAGGAACGGATTCTAGCCAATTGAAAGGATCTTCGGATCAATCCAGAGATGCTTTCGATTCCATTAGGAATGAGGATTCGGAATCTCACACATTGATCAATCAAAGAGAGATTCAACAACTCAAAGAAAGATCGATTCTTTTGGATTGGGATCCTTCCTTTCTTCAAACGGAAGGAACCGAGATAGAATCAGACCGATTCCCGAACAGCCTTTCTGGAGATTCCTCAATGTCCCGGCTATTCGCGGAACGTGAGACGCAGATGATTCGTCATCTGCTTCCGGAAGAAATCGAAGAATTTCTTGGGAATCCTACAAGATCAATTCGTTCTTTTTTCTCTGACAGATGGTCAGAACTTCATCTGGGTTCGAATCCTACTGAGAGGTCCGATCCTAAATTGTTGAAGAAACAACACGATGTTTCTTTTGTCCCTTCCAGGCGATCGGAAACGAAAGAAATAGTGGATCTCTTCAAGATAATTCCGTATTTACAAAAGACCATCTCAATTCATCCTATTTCATCAGATCCGGGATGTGATAGGGTTCCGAAGTATGAACCGGATCTGGACAGTTCCAATAAGATTTCATTCTTGACCCAAAATCCATTTTTGGATTTCTTTCATCTATTCCATGACCGGAACAGGGTGGGGTACACGTTACACCACGATTTTGAATCCGAAGAGAGATTTTCAAAAATGGCAGATCTACTCATTCTATCAATCACCGAGCCGGATCTGGTGTATGATTATGATAGGGTATTTTTTCCCTTTTCTGAGGGATTCCACTCCGGGGATGAATCGAAAAAGAAATCTTTATTGGTTGTACCTCCTATTTTTTCTGAAGATCCAAAACCAAAAAGAGTGGTATTTGCTAGCAACAACATAATGGAGGCATTCAATCCATATAGATTGATCCGAAATCTGATTCAAATCCAATATAGCACCTATGGGTACATAAGAAATGTATCAAATCGATTCTTTTTACTGTTACTGAATCGATCCGATCGCAACTTCGACTATGGAATGAAAGGGGATCCAATAGGAAGTAAGACTCTGAATCATAGAACTAGAATGAAATATACGATCAACCAGCATCTCTCGAATTTGAAAAAGAGTCAGAAGAAAGGGTCCGACCCTCTTAGTTCTCGAACCGAGAGATCCATGAATCGGGATCCTAATGCATATAGATACAAATGGACCCAAAATTTCCAGGAACATTTGGAACATTTCATTTCTGAGGCTACGAGGCGTTTTCAATTTCAAGTAGTGTTCGATCGATATCATCATCATCGAGATCGATTCTGTATTCATCGATCTCGATATCGATTCCGTATTCATCTGAATCGATTAGGTATTCATCGATCTCGATTCCGTATTCATCTGAATCGATTCCGTATTCATCTGAATCGATTCCGTATTTCTCTGAATCGAGATCGCTTCTGTATTCATCTGAATCGCTTCCGTATTTCTCTGAATCGCTTCCGTATTCATCTGAATCGATTCCGTATTCATCTGAATCGATTCTGTAGTCATCTGAATCGATTCCGTAGGAATCCGACTCAATATTTGATTGATTTGGGCGAGTTTATGGCGAAACTGTCGAAGTCACATCCCTTTTTGACGAAGTCACCTCGTTTCCTTTTGTCGAAGGCATTCTTATTTTTCTCGAATTCACTTCCCTTTTGGTCGAAGTCACTTCTCTTTTTTTTGTCGAAGTCACTTCTCTTTTTGTCCTTTTTGTCGAAGTCACTTCCCTTTTTCTTTGTGAGTATCGGAAGTTCCCCCATTCCTGGGTCTGAGATTCCCATCTATATCTATGAATTGAAAGGGCCGAATGATCCACTCTGCAATCAGTTGTTAGAATCAATAGGTGTTCAAATCGTTCCTTTTAATAAACGGAAACCCTTCTTATTGGATGATCATGATTCTTCCAAAAAATCGAAATTCTTGATCAATGGAGGCACAATATCACCATTTTTGTTCAATAAGACAAAATGGATGATTGACTCATTCCCTACTAGAAAGAATTGCAGGAACGATTTTGATAACACGGATTCCTATTTCTCAATGACATCCCACGATCGAGACAATTGGCTGAATCCCGTGAAACCATTTCATCGAAGTTCATTGATATCTTCTTTTTCTAAAGCAAATCGACTTCGATTCTTGAATAATCCACATCACTCCTGGTTCTATTGTACCAAAAGATTCCCTTTTTATGTGGAAAAGGCCCTTCTCAAGAATTCGGATCTTACGTATGGACAATTCCTCAATATCTTGTTCATTCGCAACAAAAGATTTTCTTTGTGCGTCGGTAAAAAAAAACATGTTTTTTGGGAGCGAGATACGATTTCCCCAATCGAATCACAGGTATCTAAGATATTCCTACCTAAGGATTTGCCACAAAGTGGTGACGAAACGTATAACTTGTACAAATCTTTCCATTTTCCAATGCGATCCGATCCATTCGTTGGTAGAGCTATTTATTCGATCGCAGACATTTCTGGAACACCTCTAACAGAGGGACAAATAGTCCATTTTGAAAGAACGGATTGTCCACCTCTTTCAGATATGCATCTATCTGATTCCGAAGGGAAGCAGTATCTCAATTTCAATTCAAACATGGGTTTGATTCACACTTCATGTGCTGAGAAATCCAAAAAGAGGAAAAAACGGAGTCTTAGGTTTAAGAAACGGGAGATGGATAGAACCCTTCAACGAGAGCGTGCTTTTTCAAATCTCTCAAAATGGAATCTGTTCCAACCATATATACCGTGGTTCTTTACTTTGACAGGGTTCAAATATCTAAAATTCGCCCTTTTAGATCCTTTTTCAAACCTAGTGAGCAGTCACATATCTATTTTTCAGGATATTCTGGAGACATCATGGTGGATTCTTCAGACAAAATTGTGGGCGATTCTTTCAAACTGGAATCTCAGTGAGATTTCGAGTCATTGTTTACAGACTCTTCTTCTGTCCGCAGAACTGATTCATCGAAATAATGAGTCACCCCTATGGCTGAGATCATCAAATGCTCGGGAGTTCCTCATCCTTTTCCTTCTTCTTGTTGCTGGATATCTCGTTGGTACACATCTTCTCTTTGTTTCCCGAGCCTTTAGTGAGTTACAGACGGATTTCAAAAAGATCAAATCTTTGATGATTCCATCATACATGATTGAGTTGCAAAAACTTCTGGATAGGTATCCTCCATCTGAGCAGAATTCTTTCTGGTTAAAGAATCTCTTTCTAGTTGCTCTGGAACAATTAGTCTATTTTCTAGAAGCAATATGGGGTTCTGCTTTTAACATGCTATTGGGTGGCGGTCCCACTTATGGGTTCAAATCCATAGGTTCTAAGAAGAAATTTTGGAATAGGAATCTCATGGGTATCATGGATTTCCTAAGGATCATACCAAATCCTATCAATCGAATCACTTTTTCGAGAAATACGAGACATCTAAGTCGTACAAGTAAAGAGATCTATTCATTGATAAGAAAAAACGTGAACGTTGAGTGGATTGATTATCGAAAGAAACTCGAATCCTGGGTCGCGACCAGTGATGTGATTGAGGATGAAGAAAGAGAATTCTTGGTTCAGTTGTTCACCTTAACGACAGAAAAAAGGATGGATCAAATGCTATTGATTCTGACTCATAGTGATGGTTTATCAAAGAATGACTCTAGTTATCAAATGGTTGAACAACAGGGATCAATTTACTTACGATACGTAGTTGACATTCATCAAAAGGATCTAATGAATTATGAGTTCAATAGATCCTGTTTAGCAGAAAGACGGATATTCCTTGCTCATTTTCAGACAATCACTTATTCACAAACCTCGTGTGGGGCTACTCGTTTTCATTTCCCATCTCATGGAAAACCCTTTTCGCTCCGCTTACCCCTATCCCCCTCTAGGGGTATTTTAGTGATAGGTTCGATAGGAACTGGACGATCCTATTTGGTCAAATCCCTCGCGACAAACTCCTATCTTCCTTTCATTACGGTAGTTCCAAACAAGTTCCTGGATCCCAATTACATTCCTTATCAGTATCAATTCGATCCTTTTGATAGTGAGCCTGAGGATCTTGCTAATGAGTATAACGATCTTTCTTATGGGTATCTTGAGAGTCTTGATATGCTGGATGTTGATGAGAGTGACGATATCGATAGCGATAGCGATAGCGATGATGACCTTGATATCGATGATATAAAGCTGCTAAATGCGCGACCTGAGGATAGACTACTACTAGATCCATTTAGTATCCGCATTCCATTGGAAATAGCAAAAGCAATGTCCCCTTGCATACTTTGGATTCCAAACATTCATGATCTGTCTGTGCGTGCGTCGAATACCTTATCCCTCGGTCTATTAGTGAACTCTCTCTCCAGGGATTGTGAAAGATGCTCCACTAGCAATATCCTTGTTATTGCTTCGACTCATATTCCCCAAAAAGTGGATCCCGCTCTAATAGCTCCGAATAAATTAAATACATGCCTTAAGCTACAAAGGCTTATGATTCCACAACAACGAAAGCACTTTTTCACTCTTTCATATACTAGGGGATTTCACTTGGAAAAGAAACTGTCCCATCCTAATGGATTCGGGTCCATAACCATGGGTTCCAGTGTACGAGATCTTGTAGCACTTACGAATGAGGCCCTATCCATTAGTATTGCACAGAAGAAATCCATTATAGACACTCATACAATTCGATCTGCTCTTCATAGACAAACT